AATAGTATTAAAGATTCTGTATGCTCAATTTTAATCGATCTAAAATTGCTCCTTCGTTACTGCTCAAAGGAGAAGTAATAGAATAGGTAGGGATGACAGGATTTGAACCCGTGACATTTTGTACCCAAAACAAACGCGCTACCAAGCTGCGCTACATCCCTTTCAATTGGTCTACAGTGTCATTATAGAGAATCCCCTGTCTTGTTTTCCACACTTTGAGTTCGTTCCTCTATTGATATAGAATATCAATTTCTCTTGCTACTTCCCCTTTTTTATCTCATATCATATAAGGAAAGGACCCTATAATAAATAAAATAAATTTATTAATAAATAAATATTTTTTGTGGAAATTCTTGGGTGTAAAGTTACATATTTTTCTGTTTTAAGAAAAGGAAAATCTTATCTATCAAATCATTGTCCATTTTCATTTGAATTAGGGATTTCACATCCAAATAGATAAATAGAAGTGGTCCTTAACTACATATTCATCCGATTATATATCTAGTACCATATTGTAATACAATTAAAGAAGGGGGGTTTAAAATGCGAGATCTAAAAACATATCTTTCCGTAGCACCAGTACTAAGTACTTTATGGTTTGGTTCTTTAGCGGGTTTATTGATAGAGATCAATCGTTTATTCCCGGATGCGTTGACATTTCCTTTTTTTTCATTCTAGTTATTTATTGGCGTGGGACGGGGTGAAGGAGATTAGAGATACAATCAAATATCTGATCCCCCTTTTTTTAGAATTAGATAAGGGAGGGTAAGGGGAAAAAATAGTAGATTCAACCGCACCGAAATTCGGGGTTAAGGCTCCAATTAAATTACTAGTCGAGGGAAAACAGAAATGCGGCTAAGGCAACATCTACAAAATATTGTACAAAAGGCTTCAATGAAATACTCCACTGTGATTCTATTCTAAATTGTGATTCTAAAAATCTAAAAAAAAGTTAGAAATCATTGTATTACTTATTATTTACTATATTTTTGATATTGATTTCAATTGATTACAACGAAATCATTCAAAATTTTATTTTTAGTGAGCAACTTTTATTTTTTTCTTATTTGTTTTTGACCGTAAAATCAACGGGATAGGGTAGGGTGGATTAAAACCAAAGGGGGGTTCATGGCTAAGAGTAAAGATGTCCGAGTAACGATTATTTTGGAATGCACCAGTTGTGTTCGAAATGGTATTAATAAGGAATCAACGGGCATTTCCAGATATATTACTCAAAAAAATCGACACAATACGCCCAGTCGATTGGAATTGAGGAAATTCTGTCCCTATTGTTACAAACATACAACTCACGGGGAGATAAAGAAATAGATCAAATCGAGTACCTGTATGTCATATGTTACCACTCTCCCAAGGAATATGAAAATCTGACTTACTTTAGGTATAGAATTAGTTATATGTAATGTAACTATTAGTGCATATAAATATAATATATTATTCTTTTTTTTTTTTTTATTATTAAATTTTTTCTATATAATTATTTATTACATATACATAAATCTAGAATAATAAATAAACAAAGCAAATCTTATAAATTCCATAATTTGGTCCGATCTAAATAGGACTAAATAAGATTTTCAAATTTAAGAATTAGAAATATGGATAAGGATAGGATTTTTATTTTTAGAGATAAGGAATAAACAAATTATGGATAAATCCAAGCGATCTTTTCGTAGGCGTTTGCCCCCGATCCAATCGGGGGATCGAATAGATTATAGAAACATGAGTTTAATTAGTCGATTTATTAGTGAACAAGGAAAAATATTATCTAGGCGAGTAAATAGATTGACCTTAAAACAACAACGATTAATTACTATTGCTATAAAACGAGCTCGTATTTTATCTTTGTTACCCTTTCTTAATAATCAGAAACAATTTGAAAGAGGGGAATCGATCGCTAGAACTAGAGGTCTTAGAACTAAATAAAAAAAAAATGGGCTTATCCTTTAATTTTCAATGGAATCAAAATTCAAATCCGAACTCAAGCGTAGGTTGATGTTTTATTCTAAAAATCCGATAATAAAACAAACAAAATGAAATTCAATTGTAGTGCTGTAAGAATAATAAAAAAAAAGAATCGAGTCGGGAAAGGAAAATCTATTTTTTTTTTGAGCGTCTTTTCTTTGCTCTTTTTGTTTTGATGACCTTATCATAATTTTTTTTTCGTACTAATTTCTATTCCACCCTCTCCGAGTTTATTCTCTAGGAAACTCCATTAAAAGTATTCCGGTGGATTCCTTCCGATCCACTTATTCTTTCTTTTTTATTATTATTATTAAAAAATCGCATTGGAAATCATATAAAGACAATTCCTATTTAATATAGCTATTTGTGCAAGTATTTTACGATTAAGAAGCAACTGCTTCCGGTACAGATTGTGTATTAGTGTACTATACCTATAGGATACCGATTCCCCGCGAATCGCTGCATTTATTCGAGTGATCCACAAACGACGAAAATCTCTTTTTTTCCTACCTCTATCTCGATGCGTCGAAAACAAAGCTCTTATTCTTTGTTGAATAATAGTTTGAGTCACTTTTGAATGAGCCCCTCGAAAACCTGATACAAAGAAACGCATTTTTGTTCGACGTCTCCGAGCTATATATCCTCGTTTAATTCTGGTCATTGAAGAAAAGAAACTTTGATGAATAACTCATTCTTTCTTTCAGTTATTCTTTTTCCCTTTACTAGTCTATTAATAACAAAACGGATTCTTCCAATGTATAAAATAAGAATTCCAACGGCTTTTGCTACTATAACCGTCCCGACCACGAGTTTTTACTTTTTTTAGGCATTTTATTTTGCCTAGAAATAATAACTTAAATATTCGGTATAAAAAAAGCATAATCACTAAAAGAGTAGTAAATAGGAATGGCTAACTAGTGGGTTCCATCGTCTCTATGGTTACTTCTTAAACGGTGAGGTCCTCTCTATACACCGGAGCTCCTTACTTCATTTAATCAATGAATGCTATGGGTAACTTGTACAATTCGCACTTTTTGGCTCTACCCCCCATGTCCAGTAATAGATCTTTCACAATTAGAGACCTATTTTATACAGTAACGGTATTTAATTATGAAAATAAGTTGGGTAGCTGACCCTCTTAGTCCGTTCTTGGAAGCATAATTTTTTCCTTTTTCAAATAGGATTTTAACCGCTTAATGGATAAGCATTTGCTACCAATGGATACTTTTTTTTTTCATCTTAAATTTCAAATGGAAGTGATTGGATTTGCACCAATGGAAACCATAAATTTGATACACAGTAAGATATGTTAAATCTATCTTTTTTAGATAGTGAAGAGAAGAACCCTATTTACTGGTACTGATCATTGATACTGAAAAAAAAAGGTTGACTTTTGTTTCAGCTCATGATCGGAACGAGTCGCACATACACCCTAGTACATGTTCCTCGACGTTGAGGACATCCCCCAAGAGCAGGGGATTTCGTGGCATTTCTGATTGGCTGTCTTGCCTTTCTAATAAGTTGTTTAATAGTTGGCATGTTAAATCATATACATAATGGGCTGGTTTAGATCGATCCTAACCGGATGAAATTCTGAATTCCTTTTTTTGATGTTGAATTTTATATAGAAATAGAATATTAACCCCTTCCCTTACCTTAAGGTTAACTTTTCTTAACCACTTCAGTTAAGAAAAGTTAAGAAAGAAGGAATAAGATAAGGAAGAGGGTTAAATCACTCAACTTTCAATTGTGGATTTGTGTTAAATCGATGCTATTCTGACAATGACACTATCCGATATTATCAACAATTCCATGATCTTTGGCTTCTGTTGCTGACATAAAACTATCTCTTTCCAGGTCGCGCCATATAGCAAACATGCTCTGGCCCGTTTGGTCTACATAAGCCGTTATGATGCTGTTGCGAATGCGTATTAGTTCGTCAGTTTCCATGGTATATTGTCCCGTTTTTTCGTCACAATAAGCGGAAGCGGGTTGATGCATCATTACCCTAGCGTGAGGGAATGCCATGCGTTTGGAACGTTTTCCTCCGACTAAGATAAAGGATGCCACTGAAGCGGCCAATGACACGCATGTTGTAGACACATTTAAGCATTGCATAGTATCATAAAGAACTAGTCCGGGAACTACCGATCCACCAGAAGAGTTTATAAACAAAAAGATATCTCTGGTATCAAACTCCCCACCAAGATACAACATAAGAGAAACAAGTTGATTCGAGATCTCGCTCCCAACATCTTGGAATAAAAAAAGATTTCTTTGTTGATAAAGTCCGTTGTATAAATCAACCCAAGATGCATCTTCGTCTTCAGGCATTCTGAAAGGTACTTTTGGCATACCAAGTGGCATAAACTAAAAGAAAAAATAATTAAATACTCGATTTCACTTTGATATGGAAGCGTAACAATGGATTTATTGTCTTAATACCATTGGTCTTTAGTTTATCCTATTTTTTTTTTAACTATTTTTATTTTATATATAGATTGAATAATAGTCAAGGTCATAAAAAAAAAGAAAACAGAATGAATGAAAAAGAACAACTCTTATGAATAGGCTCTTTGAATGATGAACAAATATGGGCACATTCGTTCATAGAAAATGAGATTAACCCCCATTGCGTATTGATACTTATCGGGTATAGAATAGATCTGCTTCTCTTTTTCTTCTTCTGAACCAGATTCTTCCATTACATTATTAGTAAACTAATCCGAACAAAGCGTAATCTTTTCTCCGAAATAGTCCACCGAGGGGGGAGATACGTAGTCTATTCCAATGCAATAAAGTTACAGAGTGTCTATTTTTCGTTGATAAAGGGGTATTTCCATGGGTTTGCCTTGGTATCGTGTTCATACCGTCGTATTGAATGATCCTGGTCGTTTGCTTTCTGTTCATATAATGCACACAGCCCTGGTTGCTGGTTGGGCCGGTTCGATGGCTCTATATGAATTAGCGGTTTTTGATCCTTCCGACCCCGTTCTTGATCCAATGTGGAGACAGGGTATGTTTGTTATCCCCTTCATGACTCGTTTAGGAATAACCAATTCATGGGGCGGTTGGAATATTACAGGGGGGACTATAACCAATCCGGGTATTTGGAGTTATGAAGGTGTAGCCGGAGCACATATTGTGTTTTCTGGCTTGTGCTTCTTGGCAGCTATCTGGCATTGGGTGTATTGGGATCTGGAAATTTTTTGTGATGAGCGTACAGGAAAACCTTCTTTGGATTTGCCCAAAATCTTTGGAATTCATTTATTTCTCTCAGGAGTGGCTTGCTTTGGTTTTGGCGCATTTCATGTAACAGGATTGTATGGTCCTGGAATATGGGTGTCCGATCCTTATGGGCTAACTGGAAAGGTACAACCTGTAAATCCAGCATGGGGTGTGGAAGGTTTTGATCCTTTTGTTCCGGGGGGAATAGCCTCTCATCATATTGCAGCGGGGACATTGGGCATATTAGCGGGCTTATTCCACCTTAGTGTTCGCCCGCCCCAACCTTTATACAAAGGATTACGTATGGGAAATATTGAAACCGTCCTTTCCAGTAGTATCGCTGCTGTCTTTTTTGCGGCTTTTGTTGTTGCTGGAACTATGTGGTATGGTTCATCAACTACTCCCATCGAATTATTTGGTCCTACTCGTTATCAATGGGATCAGGGATACTTCCAGCAAGAAATATATCGAAGGGTTAGTGCTGGGCTAGCCGAAAATCAAACTTTATTCGAAGCTTGGTCTAAAATTCCCGAAAAGTTGGCTTTTTATGATTACATTGGCAATAATCCGGCGAAAGGGGGATTATTCAGGGCGGGTTCAATGGACAACGGGGATGGAATAGCCGTTGGGTGGTTAGGACACCCTATCTTTAGAGATAAAGAAGGGCGCGAACTTTTTGTTCGTCGTATGCCTACTTTTTTTGAAACATTTCCGGTTGTTTTGGTAGACGGAGATGGAATTGTTAGGGCCGATGTCCCTTTTAGAAGGGCAGAATCAAAGTATAGTGTTGAACAAGTAGGCGTAACTGTTGAGTTCTATGGTGGTGAACTTAATGGCGTAAGTTATAGTGATCCTGCTACTGTGAAAAAATATGCTAGACGTGCTCAATTGGGTGAAATTTTTGAATTAGATCGTGCTACTTTGAAATCTGATGGTGTTTTTCGTAGCAGTCCGAGAGGTTGGTTTACTTTTGGGCATGCCTCGTTTGCTCTGCTCTTCTTCTTCGGGCACATTTGGCATGGTGCTAGAACCCTGTTCAGAGATGTTTTTGCTGGTATTGATCCGGATTTGGATGCTCAAGTAGAGTTTGGAGCATTCCAAAAACTTGGAGATCCAACTACAAGAAGACAAGTAGTTTGATTCAAGATTGCTTTGTAATTTTTGCTTCTATTTTTTCTTTTCTGTTTGTGATTTGACATAGGCTTGGGCTGCTGGAAGAATCTTGATTTCAATCACTACCTTTTTATCCCCGTTCTTTCTTTATCCAGGAGATGATCCAAAATAAACAGGCATGGAAGCTATAATTGTAAACCACAATTGAATTTATGGAAGCATTGGTTTATACATTCCTCTTAGTATCGACTCTAGGGATCATTTTTTTCGCTATCTTTTTTCGAGAACCGCCTAAAGTTCCAACTAAAAAATGAAATGATTTTGCATTCCCTCAGTTAAAGTAATGAGCCTCAAAATATTCTATTTTGAGGCTCATTACTTCAATCATTACTTCAACTAGTCCCCGTGTTCCTCGAATGGATCTCTTAGTTGTTGAGAGGGTTGCCCAAAGGCAGTATATAAGGCGTACCCAGTAAAACTTACAAGTAAACCAGATATAGAAATGGCGACTAAGGTTGCTGGTTCCATTATTATATAATTTCAAGACCACAGTGGATCTATGATAAGATCGTTTATTTACAACGGAATGGTATACAAAGTCAACAGATCTCATTGAATACAAAATAAGATTTATTATGGCTACACAAACTGTTGAGGGTAGTTCTAGATCTGGTCCAAGGCGGACTGCTATAGGGTATTTTTTGAAACCATTGAATTCGGAATATGGTAAAGTAGCCCCTGGATGGGGAACGACTCCTTTGATGGGTATCGCAATGGCTCTATTTGCGGTATTCCTATCTATTATTTTGGAGATTTATAATTCTTCTGTTTTACTGGATGGAATTGCGATGAATTAGATTCACAAGAACCGCGAAGCCCGAGTTTTTCAATAAAAAAAAAAAAGCGAATAGGTCTCGTATTTTAGCCCATGTTTTTTGGCAGTTCGACCGCAAAATTTCTTTTTTTTCTGTATTTCCGGAATATGAGTGTGCGACTTGTTATAATTGATCCTATTGATAGTACAGAAAAAGGAATCTGTCGTCTTGATAGAGATAGTTTTACCCCGTCGAATATTCATTTTAGTATCTGGAGCACGGAATATATGAAATAGATCACGAAGTGTTCGAACTACGATTCATACTTAATATTCAAACCTCGCAGCCGGACTCAAATTTCAAAGAAAATGAATTCTAAATAGAAAGATTTTTTCTTCTTTCAAATTCTCATTTCTTTATGTTTATTTTGATCAAAGGACAAAGCTTTCTTTCTATTGTTATATCTGTTCTATCTAATCATTAAATAAGTTGATGATTCAACGGTTCTTACTCAGGGAATCTTTGTACTTAGTTTCAAGGTTTTTTTTTTATTGAATCATTGTGGTTCTAGTATGAATCTGGGGTTTCAATCGATTCATAGGGTCTTAACAAGAGAATTCCTATCAATAATAATAAAGAAAACAAGAAAAAAAAAAAAGTGATATTCCAATAATAAATCAAAGCAAAGAAAAAGAAATTAGGTAGGTAAATAGAAGATTCAAGAGGCCTGTAATGATCAACATAAAGATGAATGTGCCGACTTGAGTTTTTGGCATTCTAATTACAAAGAAAAGAAGAGCTTTCATTATTTTTACTCGTTTGTATCTTTTCTTTAGATAAATCAGATTGAATGAAAGGATTAAGAAGTTTCAAACTTTCTATTCTCTCTCCCTTTCCTTCAGTAAGTATTTGGGTGTTTTTGTTTGAGCCGTACGAGATTAAATTTTCATATACGGTTCTAAGAGGGGGAGTCCTCGTTCTTGGTTTACCTATCTCAATAAAGTCTATGATTGGTTCGAAGAACGCCTCGAGATTCAGGCGATTGCAGATGATATAACTAGTAAATATGTTCCTCCGCATGTTAACATATTTTATTGTCTAGGAGGAATTACGCTTACTTGTTTTTTAGTACAAGTAGCTACAGGATTTGCTATGACTTTTTACTATCGTCCGACTGTGACTGAGGCCTTTGCTTCTGTTCAATACATAATGACTGAAGCGAACTTTGGTTGGTTAATCCGATCGGTTCATCGATGGTCGGCAAGTATGATGGTCTTAATGATGATCCTGCACGTATTTCGTGTTTATCTCACTGGTGGTTTTAAAAAACCTCGGGAATTGACTTGGATTACGGGCGTGGTTCTGGCTGTATTGACCGCATCTTTTGGTGTAACAGGTTATTCTCTACCTCGGGACCAAATTGGCTATTGGGCAGTTAAAATTGTAACAGGCGTACCGGACGCTATTCCAGTAATAGGATCGCCTTTGGTAGAGTTATTACGTGGAAGTGCTAGTGTAGGACAATCCACTTTGACCCGTTTTTATAGTTTACACACTTTTGTATTACCTCTTCTTACTGCCGTATTTATGTTAATGCATTTCTTAATGATACGTAAGCAAGGCATTTCTGGTCCTTTATAAAGAATATAGATCAGATCATAGAGATTTTGTTTTGAATTCATTATTTATCTTATATCTTATTAGTTGGAGGAGGAATATATATAGTATTTCATTGCTACAAATATGGATTATTAAAAAAAAATAAGACATGTGTTTGGATATTTCCTTTCAACTCTACAAGATTCTATTTTTTATTTGACATGAATAGTTGAGGGGAATTCTCCGAAGAGAAAATGGATTATGGGAGTGTGTGACTTGAACTATTGATTGGAGCCGTGCAGAAATATGGATTTCTCTGCTACATTAGAATTCACAACCAAATGTATCTTTGTTCCAACCACCGTGTAAGTTCCATACCATACAAAGGATAGGCTGGTTCGCTTGAAGAGAATCTTTTCTATGATCAGATCCGACCAATATCTTGCATGAACGGGCTCCGTAAGATCCAGTAGAATAAGGGATTTGGCCCAATCAAAATTCATATGTTTTAGCTTTTTTTTTTTACTTTTTTTCTTATTTCTTACATAGTATGGAAATGCATTCATTTCCTCTGCATCGACCCGATTTATTATACTATCGGAGTGAAACAAGGGATCTAAAGAAGAGCAAAGGCTAGACTATATTAGTAACAAGTAAATCTTTTGTATGTGAAAAATCTTGATCTTTTTTTGGGAGAAGGGCGAATCACAGGCAAGGTGTGAGACAACCCAGAAAGCACTTGATCATAATCAACTTTGTAAGCCAAGCCTACTTGGGTATTGAGCATTTTTTTACCTGTAAGAATTGAATTTCTTGGAATGTATAGTTTCAAATTTTGAAACTGGAATCAGGTAACTTTTTTCTTAACTATTCTAGAATTTTATGGAATATAGAATCATTTATATATGTATGGATAAGATATAGATTTCGTTTATTATGTATCCATTTGTGCCCGTCCATTTGATTCGATTGGTTCTTGCTTGAGCCGGATGATTAAAAATTATCATGTCCGGCTCTGTCGGGGGATGGATTTATAAGAATTCACCTATCCCAATAACAAAAAAACCCGATTTGAACGATCCTGTATTAAGGGCTAAATTAGCTAAAGGTATGGGTCATAATTATTATGGAGAACCCGCATGGCCAAATGATCTTTTATATATTTTTCCCGTAGTCATTCTCGGCACTATTGCCTGTAACGTAGGCTTAGCCGTTCTAGAACCTTCAATGATTGGTGAACCCGCAGATCCATTTGCAACTCCTTTGGAAATACTACCCGAATGGTATTTCTTTCCCGTATTTCAAATACTTCGTACAGTACCCAACAAGTTATTGGGTGTTCTTTTAATGGTTTCAGTACCTGCGGGATTATTAACAGTACCCTTTTTGGAAAATATTAATAAATTCCAAAATCCATTTCGTCGTCCAGTAGCAACAACCGTCTTTTTGATTGGTACTGCAGCGGCCCTATGGTTGGGCATTGGAGCAACATTGCCAATTGATAAATCCCTAACTTTAGGTCTTTTTTAAATTGATTCGCTTGTTAAATTGAGTCAATTGTAAGTAAAATAACATAGTGTGTGTATCTAGGGAGAATTCACTTTGACTTTGAAGTGACTATTCCCTAGATACATCATTTATTCAATTCTGGCCCGAATATATGGATTCGGATTGTGCTGAAGATTAAATGAAAACCTATTTTTTTTTTGTAAATCAATTTCGAAATGCTTTTTTACTTCTTTTCTATAATGTCCAATATCTGTTTTACATCTTCTCTGTGAAAATGTTCAATTTTAATAAGGTCTTCCTGGCTCTTATTCAAAAGGTCGAATAATGTATGTATATTGGACGTTTTAAGACAATTATAGATTCTGGGAGGCAACTCTGATTGGTCAATAAAAAAAGATTTCAATGCTATTTCTTTTTTCTTTTTTCTTAGTTTATCATGAAAAGGAAAAAAAGGTAAAGTAACCTTGTGTTGACTGTTCTCTAAATGTGACTTTTCTTCTTCCGCATGTAGAAAAGGAATAAATAAATCAATCAAATTTCGGGAAGCTTCATGAAGTGCTTCTTTAGGAGTTAAACTTCCATTTGTCCATATTTCGATAAAAAGTATTTCTTGTTTTTTATTACCATTCCTATAAGAATGAATACTATGATTCACATTTCGAACCGGCATGAATACAACATTATCTATAGGATAACTTCTGTCGTGAAAGTTATTTGGCGTTTTTATACCGTATCCTCTATTCCTTTCAATTTGTAATCCAATACACAAATCAATTGGTTCTGTTAGGCTAGCTATATGCTGTGTATTATCAATTATTTCCACAGAGGGTGGTAAGATGATGTCTTGAGAAGTTATATATCCGGGACCCTTGACACAAATAAATGCCTTGTGAGTTCCATACAGATTACTTCTCAATACAATTTCTTTCAAATTCATTAAAATTTCATGCACTGATTCTTGAATACCCGCTATGGTAGAATATTCATGTAGTACTTTCTCAGATTTTGCACGTGTAATACATGTTCCTTCTATTTCTCCAAGCAAAGCCCTTCGCATCGCAATGCCTATTGTGTCGGCCTGGCCTTTCATAAGTGGAGATAGAATAAAGCGTCCATAATAAAGACGTTTACTATCTATTCTTGATTCAACACACTTCCACTGTAGTGTCCGGGTAGATACTTTTACTTTCTCTCGAACCATAGTAATATTCTTTTTGTCTTTGATCAACTCATTAAATAATTTATTTCTCTTGAAATCTCTTTAGTCTTTATTTTTATTCCTACACACGTCTTTTTTTAGGAGGTCTACAGCCATTATGTGGCATAGGAGTTACATCCCGTACGAAATTTAATACTAAACCACTTCTACGAATAGCTCGTAATGCTGCATCTCTTCCGAGACCCGGACCTTTTATCATAACTTCTGCTCGTTGCATACCTTGATCCACTACTGCTCGAATAGCATTTCCTGCTGCGATTTGAGCAGCAAAGGGCGTCCCTCTTCTTGTACCCCTGAATCCACAAGTACCGGCGGAGGACCAAGAAATCACCCGACCCCTTACATCTGTAACAGTAATAATGGTGTTATTGAAACTTGCTTGAACATGAATAACCCCCTTTGGTATTCTACGTGTACCCTTACGTGACCCAATGCGTGCATTCCTATGTGAACCGACTTTTGGTATAGGTTTTGCCATATTTTATCATTTTATAAAAATAAGTCAGAGATCTATGGATATATCCATTTCATGTCAAAATAGATCTTCTATTTTTATTTCTTTATCGTTTTCTTTAAAATGGAAGATTGCTTTAGGAGTCTCTTTTTTTTTTTTACTAGAAGAATTATCCTTGTCTTTGTTTATGTCTCGGGTTCAAACAAATTACAATAATTCGTCCCCTCCTGCGGATTAGCCGACATTTTTCACAAATTTTACGAACAGAAGCCCTTATTTTCATAGCTGTTATTCCTTAATCTCGAATTCATTGGAAGAAAATAAGTTTCTTGAAATTTTTTAACCCTCAAATGTAGCCCCCTGAAAGGAATCTTGAAGTTGAAAAAACACCTAATTATTCTAACCCTTGTTAGGGATTTTAACAATTATATGCCCCGGTGAGTTGAATCATAATGATTTACTTTAAATTAATTGAAATTTAATTTTTACCCTATCTACTGATAGTATACGTATAAAAAACTTCTTTAGGTCGTTTCTAAAGCATAATCTACAATCATATATTCATTATCAAAAGGAATCCTGATCATACCATTGAAAAAAAAAATTCAGTAATTAAACCTTCATGAATTTTTTTTTTTATTTTTGTTCTTTCATTTCAGGTATTTCGAAGTATCAACTAATGTAGGACAGGAGGAATAATATTAGTAGACAATTTGCCCTTTTCTTTTTTTTTTTTCACAAATAGGAAGGTTTCGGATACAATTCAGATATTATATTAAATGGATTGATTACCATATATAACACAAAATTTCTCCGCCGATTCCTTCTAGTCGAGCGTCTCGGTCTGTCATTATACCTCGAGAAGTAGAAACAATTACAATACCTATCCCGCCTAAAATTCTAGGAATTTTTTGATAGTTAGAATAGATTCGTAGACCGGGTCGACTTATCCGTTTTAAATTTAAAGTAGTTTGATATGATCCTTTACTATTTCTTCTATGTCGTAGGGTTAAAACAAAAAAGTATTTCTTGCTTTCCTGATGTTTTCTTACGTTCTCGATAAAACCTTCTCGTAAAAGTATTTTAACAATGGTTTCGGTGATGTTAGTCGATGCTATTCGAATTGTTCCTTTTCTATTCATGTCAGCATTTCGTATAGAGGTTATTATTTCAGCAATAGGGTCCCTCCCCATCGTAAATTCTTCTTTCTCCTGAATTTTGATATAATCAACATGTTTTTTTATTTATTAGTATTAAAGATATATGCATAAGACATAATATAATCTACTTGAGACATAATCCACAACAAATCTATATCATTTCAATAATTTTGTTTAAATAGATAATTCTATTGAAGTCTCATCTTATACTTATAATACTTCAGGAGCTAATGAAACTATTTTAGTGAAATTTAACTGTCTCAATTCCCGGGCGATTGCTCCAAAAATTCGAGTTCCTTTTGGATTTCCTTCTTGATCAATTACAACTGCAGCATTGTCATCATATCGTATTATAATACCGTTGTTACGCTTGAGTTCTTTACAAGTACGTACAATTACAGCTCTGATCACTTCTGATCTTTCCAGAGGTGTATTAGGTATTGCTTCCTTGATCACAGCAACAATAACATCACCGATATGAGCATACCGGCGATTACTGGCTCCTATAATTCGAATACACATCAACTTTTTGGCTCCGCTGTTATCTGCTACATTCAAAATGGTCTGAGGTTGAATCATTTTTGAATCTCTTCTTTCAATGCAACAAAGGACGAAGAAAAAAAGAAATATTGTTTGTCAAAAAAAGAAAATCCACAATTGTTTTTTAATTTCTAAGACCTCTTTCTCTTGGTTTTCTATATTTCTATTCTGAAATAATGAATTGAGTTTTTATAGGCATTTTTGATGCTGCGATTAAAATAGCCTTTCTGGCTATATTTTCGGCCACTCCACCCATTTCATAAAGGATTCTACCAGGTTTAACGACAGCTACCCAATACTCGGGAGATCCTTTCCCCGAACCCATACGTGTTTCTGTAGGTCTTACTGTAACTGGTTTGTCTGGAAATATACGTACCCATATTTTTCCACCCCGTCGTATATTTCGTGTCATTGCGCGTCGACCGGCTTCTATTTGTCTAGATGTAATCCAAGCAGGTTCAAGTGCTTGAAGAGCATATCGGCCGAAACAAATACGATTACCGCTACAAGATATTCCTTTCAGTCTTCCTCTATGTTGTTTACGGAATCTGGTTCTTTTCGGGTTATAGTTGATGCCTCTTTCTCAATTCCATCTCTACTACAGAACTGGACATGAGAATTTCTTCTCATCCAGCTCCTCGCAAAAAATCACTAAAAAGGTTTTAATAAATAAAATGTAGTTTTATTTAATAAATAATAGATTGAATCATGGGATTCTTTAAGATAAGATTTCATTCAATCTATTATAAATTTGTATATTTTATTTTAATATGAATATAGAGAATTCAATCTGGATTTTATTTCTATTTTATTTATAGATTTTTATTTATAGATAATGAATGTCTTGTTATAAGGAATGCTTATTTTGTTTTGCATTTTGAATCATATTAATTTCATATTGGATCAACATGAGTAATCCAATAAAACTTTCGCGGGCGAATATTGACTCTTTCAATATCTATTTGAATTGTCGGGTTATCTCATGACCTCTCAGATTTCGAATAAAAAGAAATGAATTGGTCTCTGGTTTGTTCCGCCATCCCACCCATGAATCATTAGGATTCGTTTTCATTTTTAAGAGAATCCTATGCATTTACGGGTTCCGTCGTTCCCATCGCTTCTCGATTAATGGTTAGGTCTGAATTTGACAATGGAGCCTCCAATCAAATTGCTTAATTTTCTCTTGAATCAATCTTCTCAGTCTTTATTGACTCAAGGCTCTTACTTGATTTTTTGTTTGATGAACAGATGATATTCATCTAATTAGGGATGAATCCACATTGATGCCTTATTACATTGCTTTTTTTTATTTATGAGATGACTCATAGACCTTACATATAGGAATCATATATCATTACTCTTTCTTTTTCTCTCTTTCTC